ATTTTTTGTTTAAATTTTTAGCATTGAGAAGATTTTTAGGGACTTTAATCGAACTTTTTAGGCTGCAAAAAAATTGATAAAAAAAGTTATGTGCATGTATATATATAAATTCATCCCGATGGTTAACCCCACTTCAACTTGTTAACCGGCACGTTCTTGAGTCCTCCTTGGTTTAGGGGTTTGACGAGGATAACAGGAATTCCTGAGCGTAGGGGGTAGGGGGGTTTGTCGCGCGTAAGCCAAAGGGGGGGCATATATATAATAGTAAGTTGAAAAAGGAATATATATGTATGTACGTGAGATAAAAATATGTGATTCTTAAGTTATGTCATTCAATAATTAACCTAGTTTATTTATTTCAGAGGAATGTTCGACCTTGATTTTTCTGTTGCGCCTGCACTCTGAGATGCAAGGTGAAAGGAAACCAAAAAGAGAAACCCTATGCATATAAAAGAACGCCCGGCATGTTGGGTAACGCGGAGTATGAACTACACAAGTAGCCGGATGCAAGGAAGAGATTTGACGGGTGGGGTTACACCGACTGTCCATGAGATGTTTAACCAGATACAAGGAATAATTCAGGTGGGCCACCCCCACTGTTTGTGTCCCTGATTCCATCATGGATAATATGCCTTAATGTAAATCGTAGGTGGTCTCTTACTACATTAATATGGTTAATATAAATTCTAGTTGGGTCAGGCAGAAGAAACATTGGGAGCCTAAATGTTAGTTGTATACTTCATTAATGTTAGACGAAAGATAATCGAGTGGTAGATAATAACAGTTTGAACTATTTATTTAAATTGCTAGTACCTGCTTTTAGGTTAAAATAAGTGTATGGTGTTAATACATATACATGAATAATGTACTATATATACATATATGTGTATATTTTACCCGGGGGTTAATTTCAGAAGATAGTTTAATTTAGAATTCTGGCTTTGGGAGCCAGAGGTGGGAGTTAGAATCCCTCTCTTCTGGGCGCTAGGAGGGGGTTTAACCCTCGCTCTTCGGATTACAAGACCGATGCTTTAGAAGACTAAGCTACTAGGGCAGGCTCATTTCAGTGCTTTATTTTCCATTCATCCGGCTAGCGGCGCGAGGATTAGGAAGAGCGCGAAGTACAGCACCGATGCGATTTGTCCAATAATGATATATGGGTGTTCTACGGGTATACCTCCGATCCAGGTTAGGATAACTATATCTGCGACTAGGGTTCAGAATAGGAATTGGGTGATGGGGCGAAAGGTTAGTCCACGTTGTTTTGAAGTATGTAGAATTGGGACCACTATAAGTACGAGGATGGAAAATAATAAGGCAAGCACACCCCCTAGTTTATTTGGGATGGACCGTAAGATGGCGTAGGCAAATAAAAAATATCATTCTGGCTTAATGTGTGGCGGGGTAACGAGCGGGTTGGCGGGGATAAAATTTTCTGAGTCACCTAGTAGGTTGGGTGAAAACAGTGCCAGGGATGTTAAGGCTATAAGTATAAGAACAAACCCTAATAGATCTTTATAAGAAAAATAGGGGTGGAAGGAGATTTTGTCCGCGTCAGAATTTAGTCCGGCGGGGTTGTTCGACCCTGTTTCATGTAAAAATAGAAGGTGGAGGATGGTCGCTGCGGCGACGACAAATGGGAGGAGGAAGTGGAAGGCGAAGAATCGAGTTAGTGTTGCGTTATCAACCGAAAATCCCCCTCAGATTCATTGAACCAGGGCGTCTCCTATATAAGGGACTGCTGAAAGCAGGTTGGTAATGACTGTGGCCCCTCAGAATGATATTTGGCCCCAGGGCAAAACATAGCCCACAAAAGCGGTCATTATAACAAGGAGAAGCAGAACAACGCCAATGTTTCAGGTCTCTTTATACAGATAGGATCCGTAGTATAGACCGCGGGCGATGTGTATGTAGATGCAGATAAAGAAAAATGATGCGCCGTTGGCGTGTAAACTTCGGATTAATCAGCCGTAGTTAACATCTCGGCAGATGTGGTTAACTGAAGAAAATGCGGTTGAAATGTCGGAGGTGTAGTGCATTGCTAGAAAGAGGCCTGTCAGGATTTGGGAAATTAAACACAGTCCTAAAAGAGACCCAAAATTCCATCAGACTGAGATGTTGGAGGGTGTTGGTAGGTCCACTAATGCATCGTTAGCGATTTTAATGAGGGGGTGGGTTTTTCGTAGGCTTGCCATTAATTGTTCTTGTAGTTGAACTACAACGATGGTTCTTCAAATCATTGGTCCCGGTTAGAGTCCGAGCAAGAATTATGACCTATCTTATGTTTTTGTTGTTGGTGGCGTTAGTTTTGGGTTTAATTGCGGTTGCTTCTAACCCAACACCCTATTTTGCGGCCTTGGGCTTAGTGGTAGCGGCTGGTGTTGGGTGTGGAATTTTGGTTGGTTCGGGGGGCTCTTTTCTATCATTAGTGCTTTTCTTAATTTATTTAGGGGGAATGCTTGTAGTATTTGCTTATTCAGCGGCCTTAGCTGCAGAGCCTTTTCCGGAGGCTTGGGGAAGTCGATCTGTGTTGGGGTACGTCCTGGTTTATTTTGCTGGGGTTGTGTTGGCGGCAGGGGTACTTTGGGGCAGCTGACACGGGGGATCTTGGGTCGTAGTTGACGGATTGAAAGAGTTTTCTTTACTACGGGGGGATGTTGGGGGGGTGGCAATAATATATTCTTTTGGGGGATCGATACTAGTAATTTGCGCTTGGGTCCTTCTTCTAACGCTCTTAGTGGTGCTGGAGCTTACGCGTGGGTTAAGTCGGGGGGCAGTTCGAGCGGTTTAGACGGCAGATGCAAGAAGGCCCAGAGCTAAGGTTAATAAAAAAATAGTTAGGTAGGTCTTGATCATTCCTCGTTGCATGTCGCTTACGGTTTTTGACATTATTATTTGGGCTAGGGCCAGGCCCTTTGGCCCTGAGATTTCAAACCATGTTTGGTCTAGCTTAGTGGCAATCGATTGCCCTAGTGTAAGGTTAATTTTTGGGGGAAGGCGATGAATAATTGCTGGGAAGTACCCGAGCATGTTTGAAAAGTGATGGGGGGATGTTATAGGGGCAATTTTAATTTGTTTATTTGTCAGGGCTGCTAGCTCTATGGCTGTTAAAAGTCCAATAATCGTCACCGCAAGGGCTGCTATTTTCAGGGCGATGGGTATCGTCATAACGGGTGTTTTTAGGGGGAGGAAGTTTGATGTAATAATAAGTCCTGCAATGATGCTTCCTCATGCAAGTCGTTTGAGGGGGTTAATAACCAAGGGGTTATTTTCATTAATCGGAGGGAGGGCTAAGAATCGAGGGAACCCCATGGTAACGAAGAAAACTACCCGAAAGCTGTAGACAGCAGTAAAGGAGGTAGCAATTAGTGTCAATGTAAGGGCCCAGGCGTTGAGATGGGAGATGTTAAGGGCTTCAATGATAGCGTCTTTTGAGAAGAACCCGGCTAGAAAGGGGGTGCCCGTAAGAGCTAGGCTTCCGATTGTTAAGCAAGTTGAGGTGGTGGGTATTAAGTTTTGGAGGCCGCCTATTTTTCGGATATCTTGCTCATCATTTAAGCTGTGGATAATGGAACCAGAGCACAAAAATAGCATGGCTTTAAAGAAGGCGTGAGTACAGATGTGGAGGAATGCAAGTTGTGGTTGATTCAGTCCGATAGTGACTATCATAAGCCCTAGTTGGCTTGATGTTGAAAATGCTACAATTTTCTTGATGTCATTTTGTGTCAAGGCGCAGGTAGCTGTAAATAGGGTGGTCAGTGCTCCTAGGCATAGGCAAATTGACAAGGCTAATTTGTTCTGTTCTATGAGGGGGTGAAGGCGAATTAGCAGAAAGATGCCCGCAACAACTATTGTGCTTGAGTGAAGTAGGGCAGATACTGGGGTGGGGCCCTCCATGGCGGACGGAAGTCACGGATGCAGGCCAAACTGGGCTGATTTTCCAGTTGCTGCAAGAATGAGTCCAACTAGAGGAACTGTTATGTCAACGTTTTTTGACAAAAAAAAGATTTGTTGTAATTCTCATGAGTTAAAATGTATTGCAAGTCAGGCCATGGTTAAGATTAGGCCGATATCACCCACGCGGTTGTAAATTACGGCCTGGAGAGCTGCTGTGTTGGCGTCGGCTCGTCCGTATCATCAGCCGATTAGTAAAAAAGACATAATTCCTACCCCCTCTCACCCGATAAATAATTGAAACATGTTATTCGCTGTGACCAGGGTGATCATAGCTACTAAGAATAGCAGAAGATACTTGAAAAATCGGTTTATATTCGGGTCTGAGTGTATATATCATAGTGCAAATTCTAGAATCGACCAGGTGACGTAGAGGGCAATAGGGGTAAAGATAAGGGAATAGCGGTCAAATTTAAAGCTAATATTTGTGTCAAATATTTGTGTGTTTATTCAGTGTCAGTTTGTGACAACATTCTCTATTCCCTGGTCCAGAAAGAGTATCAGTGGGAGCAAGCTAACAAAAAATGATGCGCTGACAGCGGTTTTGACGTGGGTGTTTGCTCATTTTGGGCCTCGTGGCTCAGGATTAAGTGTAGTTAATAAGGGAAGCATGAGGATTAGTAGAATTAAAATTAGGGAGGAGGATATAATTAGGGTTGTTGAATTCATAGCTTCTGCTTGGATTTGCACCAAGAGTTTTTGGTTCCTAAGACCAATGGATGAGCTGTTATCCTTCGGAAGCGTAAAAAGGCCGCGGATTTTAACCTCGGTGTGTAAGGATTAGCAGTACTTATTGATTCTTATCCCTTCTTGGTGAGTAAGGGGATTTTAACCCCTATTTTTAGAATCACAATCTAATATCTTGGTTAAATTATACTTACTAGTGGCATCACCCCCACATTAGTTCGGGTTTCGTGATGAGGAGGATGACGGGGGTGAGGTGAAGTGCCATCAACAGGTGTTCTCGGGTGTGAAATGGTGAAAGTTTAATGATATGACTTGGTGTTGGTCCTCGTTGCGACATAAGAAACATGTAGAGGGAGTACCCTGCCGTAATAAGTGTTCCTAGCCCTGTGAGTGCAATGGTTGTAGGGGATCAGTTAAATAAGGTTGTAATAATTATTAGCTCTCCCATTAAATTAGGAAGGGGAGGGAGTGCTAGGTTGGCCAAGTTGGCGATGAATCACCACACTGCTGTAAGGGGAAAAATTATTTGAAGCCCGCGGGCAAGGATTATGGTTCGGCTGTGGGTTCGTTCATAGGCTGTATTCGCTAAACAAAATAGTATTGAGGAGACCAGGCCGTGGGCGATTATGAGGATAATAGCGCCTGAGAATCCTCAGGGGGTTTGGACAAGAATTCCCCCCGCCACGAGGCCCATATGACTCACAGATGAATAAGCAATGAGTGACTTAAGATCAGTCTGACGAAGGCAAATAGAGCCTGTTATAATAACTCCCCATAGTGCGAGGACAATGAAGGGGTATACTAATTCTTTAGAGAGGGGATCCAGTATAATTATTATTCGTATCATGCCGTACCCTCCGAGTTTTAGCAAGACTGCTGCTAGGACTATTGAGCCTGCAACGGGGGCTTCTACATGTGCTTTGGGCAGCCAGAGGTGGACGCCATATAGGGGCATTTTTACTAGAAAGGCGATTAAGCAGCCCGCCCACCAGATTTTATCGCTTCAGGAGTTTAGTATTAGTGGCTGGGCATACTGGATAACTAATATGGATAGGGTCCCCGTGGATTGTTGCAGGAGAAGTAGGGCAACCAAGAGGGGTAATGAGCCGGCTAGTGTATAAAAAAGGAAATAAATTCCTGCATTTAATCGTTCGGTCTGATTACCCCAGCGGGTAATAATAATAAGGGTGGGGATAAGGGTGGCTTCAAACATAATATAAAATATAATAATCTCTGTGGCGCCAAATGCTATAATTAAAAAGGTTTGTAATGAGGCTAGAAGTGAAATGTAGAGGCGTTGTCGGCTCATGGGTTCTGGGCTGATGTGATTTTGGCTGGCTAAAATTATTAGCGGAAGTAGTCAGCATGTTAGAACTAGGAGGGGAGTTGATAGGGGGTCTGTGGCCAAGTACACATTGGATGAGGCCCATCCGGTTTCTGACGTTCATTTTAATCAGGTGAGGCTGATGAGAGCAACTAAGAGGCTGTGTGCGGTTGAAGCGGCCCATAATCATTTGGGGGAGATAAGTCAAATTGTTGGAAATAGTATAATTGTCGGCACTAGTACTTTTAACATTGTAGAAGATTGAGGTTTTGGAGGCGGTCGTTGCCGTGGGTTCGGGCGGTAGCTACTAGAAGTGCAAGGCCTGTACTTGCTTCACAGGCGGAGAAAGCTAGGAGAAGTATTGGTGCCGTAGAGAAGCTGGTTGATTCAAACTGTAGTGTTCATAGGGCTAGCGCAATAAATAAAGATAGTATTATTCCTTCTAAGCACAAAAGGGCTGAGAGCAGGTGGGTGCGGTGGAAGGCCAGTCCTATAAGTCCTAATACAAACGCTGAGCTGAAGCTAAAGTGCAGGGGTGTCATAAGGGGGTCATGGGCTTAAACCATAATTTTCTGAGCCGAAATCAGAGGTCTTGTTTTGGACTAACCCCCTATTCTGCTCATTCTAGGCCCCCCTGGGTTCATTCATAGATTAGTCCAAGGGTTAGTAGAATTAAGACTATAGTAGCTCAAAAGAATGTTCCGGTGGGGTTATAAAGTTGATCCCCTCATGGCAGGGGTAGAAGGAGGGCGATCTCTAAATCAAACAGGAGAAATAAAATTGCCACAAGGAAGAACCGCAGGGAGAAAGGCAATCGGGCTGACCCTAGGGGGTCAAATCCGCACTCATAGGGCGAGAGTTTTTCTGCGTCAGGGGTTATTTGTGGGAGTCAAAAGGACACAATCGCTAGAACTGAAGACAGAGCTACTGTAATAAAGATAATAGTTGTAATTAAATTCATTATCTTTCCTTGGGGTTTAACCAAGACTAAATGATTGGAAGTCATTTGTACTGACCTAATACTAGAAAGATATGAGCCTCATCAGTAGATAGAGACGTAAAGGAATAGTCAGACAACGTCTACAAAGTGTCAATATCAGGCGGCGGCTTCGAAGCCAAAGTGGTGCTCGGAGGTGAAGTGGTACTGAATTTGGCGGAGGAGACATACCGCAAGGAAGGTCGACCCAATAATTACATGCAGCCCGTGAAATCCTGTGGCAACGAAGAATGTAGAGCCGTATACTCCGTCTGCGATGGTAAAAGGTGCTTCGTAGTACTCTATGGCCTGTAGGGCAGTAAAGTATAACCCTAGAAGAATTGTAAGTGCGAGAGATTGAATAGCTTGTTTCCGTTCGCCTTCTATGATGCTGTGGTGGGCTCATGTTACGGTGACCCCGGATGCTAGTAGCACGGCTGTGTTAAGCAGGGGGACTTCAAACGGATCTAGTGTAGTAATACCAGCAGGGGGTCAGCACCCTCCTAACTCTGGGGTTGGTGCCAGACTTGAGTGATAAAAGGCTCAAAAGAACCCGAGAAAGAAGAATACTTCGGAGGTAATAAACAGGATTATTCCGTAACGAAGGCCTTTTTGGACCGGGGGTGTATGGTGGCCCTGAAAGGTCCCCTCTCGAATAATATCACGTCACCATTGAATTATTGTTAAAATTAAGAGGATTAGTCCAAGGGTTATTAGCGTTGTTGAGTGGAAGTGAAACCAGATGGCTAGGCCGGACGTCATTAATAATGCGCCGATAGCTCCGGTTAGTGGTCATGGGCTTGGGTCAACCATATGATATGCATGTGCTTGGTGGGCCATTAAACGTTCTCTTGGAGATACAGGCTTAGGAGTAGAACAAATACGTAGGCTTGAATTATTGCGACTGCAACTTCTAGGAGTGTAAGAAGGAAGAGAACAGTGGCTGTTAGAATAGCTACCGTTGGTATTATTGGTGCGAGTACAAAGGCAGCGGTGGCGATGAGCTGAATAAGGAGATGGCCTGCAGTTAAGTTAGCTGTAAGTCGAACTCCCAGGGCTAATGGTCGAATAAAAAGGCTAATTGTTTCGATAATAATTAGAACAGGAATTAAGGGGAGGGGCGTTCCTTCCGGCAGAAGATGGCCAAGAGCAACCGTTGGTTGGTTACGCATGCCAATAATTACTGTTGCCAACCAGAGAGGAGCGGCGAGGCCCATGTTGAGTGACAGTTGAGTTGTTGGTGTAAAGGTGTAGGGGAGAAGGCCAAGTATGTTAATAACAATTAAAAAAACTATAAGCGAGGTCAGGAGTAGTGCCCATTTGTGGCCCCCCACATTTAGTGGCAGAAGCAATTGATTTGTGAACCGGTTGATAGACCAAGTTTGTAGGGTAATGAGTCGGTTGTTTACCCATCGGGCAGGGGGGGTGGGAAATAAAACTCAGGGCAGCGCGATTGCAATCGAGATTAGTGGAACTCCTAGGAAAGAGGGGCTTGCAAATTGGTCAAAAAAGCTTGTTATCATGGTCAGTCTCAGGGCTCAGTTTTATGTTTTTCTGCACTTACTGGCGTGAGTTCGTTTGGTGTCACGTGGTTCAAAATTTTAGCGGGGATGACAGTAAGAAAAATAAATCAGGAAAATACTAGAATTGCAAATCAGGGGTTGGGGCTTAATTGTGGCATTTCACTAGAGGTGGTCGGCAGGCACCAAACTTTGGCTTAAAAGGCCAATGCTTTATCCAATAATTAGCTTTCTAGTGAGGCGTCTTCTAGCATTAGCGAGGATCAGTTTTCGAAGTGTTCTAGTGGGACGGCTTCAACCACGATGGGTATGAAGCTGTGGTTGGCCCCGCAGATTTCAGAGCATTGTCCGTAAAATACGCCTGGGCGTGAGGCAATAAAGGCAGTTTGATTAAGTCGGCCGGGCACAGCATCTATTTTTACCCCCAAGGATGGAACGGCTCAGGAGTGCAACACATCTTCCGCAGACACTAGAATGCGAATGGGTGATTCCATGGGGACTACTATTCGGTGGTCTGTTTCTAGTAATCGGAATTGCCCGGGTGCCAGGTCTTGAGTCGGAATCATGTAGGAGTCGAAGCCAAGGTCTTCGTAGTCAGTATACTCGTAACTTCAGTACCATTGGTGGCCCATAGCTTTAATTGTTAGGTGCGGGTCGTTAATTTCGTCTATAAGATACAAAATTCGAAGGGAGGGAAGGGCAATTAAGACCAGAATAACGGCTGGCAGCACGGTCCATACGATTTCAATTTCTTGAGAATCTAAAATATATTTGTTGGTGAGTTTAGTTGAAACTATTGCGATAATAATGTAGAGTACTAGGGTGCTAATTAAAAATACAATTATTAAGGCGTGGTCGTGGAAATGAAGAAGCTCTTCTATAACGGGTGATGCCGCGTCTTGGAATCCTAGTTGTGTGGGATGTGCCATTAAAATACAAAGACACACAAGAGTCTAACTTGCAATTTCACCTTGACAAAGTGATGTAATTTATTTTACTAATGTCTTACAAGAAAGTGACAGAGTGGTTATGTGACTGGCTTGAAACCAGTTTATGGGGGTTCAATTCCTTCCTTTCTGGTTAATTTGATTGAATTTGTACAAATGCCGGTTCTTCAAATGTGTGGTAGGGCGGAGGGCAGCCGTGAAGTCATTCTACGTTTGTTATGGTTAACTCTACTGAAGATACTTCACGTTTGGCGGCGAAGGCTTCTCATAGGATAAACAAAAACATAATTACTGCCACTAAAGAGATGAGTGAGCCAATAGATGACACTGTGTTTCATAGGGCATATGCGTCTGGGTAGTCAGAGTACCGTCGTGGCATTCCGGCCAGGCCCAGAAAATGTTGGGGGAAAAATGTAAGATTAACGCCAATAAATATCACGCCGAAGTGGATTTTGGTTCATGTGTCATTAAGGGTGTAACCTGAGAATAGGGGGAATCAATGTACGAATGCTGCTATGATGGCAAAGACGGCCCCCATTGATAGAACATAGTGGAAGTGGGCGACTACGTAGTATGTGTCATGTAAAACAATGTCCAGTGACGAGTTGGCTAAGACAATTCCCGTTAGTCCACCCACTGTAAAGAGGAAAATAAACCCCAGGGCCCACAGCATCGGCGTTTCTCATTTAATTGAGCCGCCGTGCAGTGTGGCCAGCCAGCTAAATACTTTTACCCCCGTCGGGATGGCAATAATTATTGTTGCAGAGGTAAAGTAGGCGCGAGTGTCTACATCTATTCCCACGGTAAACATATGATGTGCTCAGACAATAAAGCCTAAGAGGCCAATCGCCATCATGGCCCACACTATTCCCATGTAGCCGAAAGGTTCTTTTTTGCCGGCGTAGTAGGCTACAACATGTGAGATGATGCCAAATCCTGGTAAAATCAGGATATAAACTTCTGGGTGACCAAAGAATCAAAATAAATGTTGATACAGGATTGGGTCCCCTCCCCCTGCCGGGTCAAAGAATGTAGTGTTGAGGTTACGATCTGTAAGAAGCATTGTAATTCCAGCGGCCAAAACTGGCAGGGATAGGAGAAGAAGAACAGCTGTTACAAGTACGGCCCACACAAATAAGGGTGTTTGGTACTGAGAAATGGCTGGAGGCTTTATGTTAATGGTTGTGGTGATAAAGTTAATTGCCCCTAGAATTGAGGACACCCCTGCCAAATGTAGCGAAAAGATTGTTAGGTCTACGGACGCCCCTGCGTGGGCCAGGTTGCCTGCAAGAGGGGGGTAGACTGTTCAGCCGGTTCCGGCCCCGGCTTCTACTCCGGAAGAGGCAAGCAGGAGAAGGAAAGATGGGGGGAGGAGTCAGAAGCTTATATTGTTTATTCGGGGAAAGGCCATGTCAGGTGCGCCGATTATTAGTGGAACAAGCCAGTTTCCAAATCCTCCGATGAGAATGGGCATAACTATAAAGAAAATTATTACGAAGGCGTGGGCAGTAACAATAACGTTGTAAATTTGGTCGTCGCCGAGGAGAGAGCCAGGTTGGCTCAGCTCAGCTCGGATAAGGAGGCTTAAAGCGGTTCCGACTATCCCAGCTCAGGCACCAAATACGAGATAAAGGGTACCAATGTCTTTGTGGTTTGTAGAAAAGAATCAGCGTGTAATTGCCACAGGTAGGGTGGCCGAGCGTTTAGGCGGCGGGTTGTAGCCCCGCGGATAGAGGTTTAAGTCCTCTCCCTATCAAGCCCCGTAGTGGAAAGCACGTTGGATTGCAAATCCGAAGACGCAGACTAATACCCTGCCGGGGCTTTCCCCGCCTTACTAGGCTACGGCGGGGAAAGTAGGTGGATGCTCGCTGGCTTGAGCGCTTAGCTGTTAACTAAGAGTTTGTAGGATCGAGGCCTTCCCATCTAGAAAGGCCTTAGTTTAATAAAAACATTTGATTTGCACTCATAAAATGCAAGATAGAGTCTTGTAGGTCTTAACAGGAATTAGAAGATTTTAACTTCTGCTTAGGGCTTTGAAGGCCCTTGGTCTAATACTATCCTAAATTCCTAGGTGGTTAATACTAGAATAGCGGGGGTGACGGGTAGGAGGGCCAGCGCTGCCATGGTTAATAGCGCTAATGAGAACGATGTCTGGGTAGTGCTGGTTCGCCAGGGGGTTGTTGAATTATTAATATTGGGGGAAATAGTAAGTGTCATTGAGTAGCAGAGCCGTAGATAAAAATATAGACCAAGGAGAGCGGCTAGGGCCATGACTGTGGCAATTATTGGAAGGTCTTGCTTTGTTAACTCTTGCAGAATTAGTCATTTGGGCATGAATCCTGTTAGTGGCGGAAGGCCTGCTAATGATAGGAGCACAAGGGCGGTGGTAGCAGAGAGGGCGGGATTTTTTGATCAGGCTGTGGCTAGGGTACTAATTTTTGTTGCGGTGTACGTTTTAAATGTCAAAAATGCTGCGGATGTCATAAAGATATAGGTTAGCAGGGCAAGTAGAGTAAGTTGGGGGGTGTACTGCAGAATAATAATTATTCAACCCATATGCGCGATTGATGAGTAGGCCAGAATTTTTCGCAGCTGGGTTTGATTTAGGCCCCCCCAGCCTCCGACGAGGGTCGATAAAAGGCCCAGTGCTGTTAATAACGCGGGGCTGACGTCTTGGGCTGTCTGTAAAATTAAGGTGAGGGGGGCAAGTTTTTGTCAGGTCGATAAGATTAGTCCTGTTGTTAAGTCTAATCCTTGAAGGACCTCGGGCATTCAGAGGTGTATGGGTGCTAGTCCAATCTTTAGTGCTAGGGCAGTAATAAGTATTGTGCTGGCAAGGGGATTTGATATATTGGCTATTTCTCACGTGCCCGTGACTCAGGCGTTTGTAGTGCCTGCAAACAGAATTATGGCTGCAGCAGTGGCCTGGGTTAAGAAATATTTTGTAGTAGCTTCAACCGCGCGGGGGTGATGGTGTTGCGCTATTAGAGGAATAATAGCCAGGGTGTTAATTTCTAGGCCTATTCAGGCTAGGAGTCAGTGAGAACTTGCAAAGGTTAGGGTAGTCCCTAATCCCAGGCTGGACAGTAAGATTAAGAGTACGAAGGGGTTCATTGATGGAGGAAGGAGTTTAACCGTCATGTCCGGGGTATGGGCCCGAAAGCTTTATTAGCTGACTCTATCATAGAAAGTGGTGTAGTGGAAGCACCAAGAGTTTTGATCTCTTGAGCATGGGTTCGACCCCCTTCTTTCTAAGAACTGAGGGGATTTTAACCCCTATAAGCCACTCTATCAAAGTGGTCCCTGGGCGTTCGGGCACGGTTCCCGGGCTATAATTGGGGAGGAAGTCCTGCTAGCGCGATTGGGAGGGCGATGTGTCATAGGACCAGGGCTAGCGTAAGGGGTAAAAAGTTTTTTCACACAAGGTGCATAAGCTGGTCGTATCGGAATCGGGGGTATGAGGCTCGCACCCATAAGAATAGGATTGACAGAAGTGCGGCTTTAGTTATGAGGGTGATGGCTGTTAATTCGGGGGTATTTGGGGCGAGGGAAGATCCTAAAAAAAGTACGGCGGAGAGAGTATTTATAAGCAGGATATTTGCGTATTCGGCCAGGAAAAATAGGGCAAAGGGGCCCCCCGCGTATTCTACGTTAAACCCCGAAACGAGTTCTGACTCTCCCTCTGTTAAATCAAAGGGTGCCCGGTTTGTCTCGGCAAGAGTTGAAATATATCATATTGCAGCTAGTGGTCAGGCCGGAATCAGCAGTCAGATGCCCTCCTGGGCCACGTTGAACGTTTGTAGGGTGTAGCCCCCCGAAAAGATGATCACGGATAGGAGAATAAGTCCAAGGCTGACTTCGTATGAAATTGTTTGGGCCACTGCTCGTAAGGCCCCAATAAGCGCGTATTTTGAATTAGATGCTCAGCCCGAGCCTAAGATGGAGTAGACTGCGAGGCTTGATAGCGCTAAAATAAACAGTATTCCTAGGCTTAGGTCAATTACGGGGTAGGGCATAGGTATAGGTGCTCATAGCATCATGGCCAGGGTGAGTGCTAGGATAGGGGCGGCTAAAAATAGGAAGGGGGAGGATGTAGAAGGGCGCACCGGCTCTTTAATAAATAGTTTTACTCCGTCTGCAATTGGTTGCAGGAGACCGTAAGGTCCTACTACATTGGGGCCCTTTCGTAGCTGTATGTATCCTAAGACCTTCCGTTCGACTAAGGTTAAAAAGGCCACTGCTAGGAGAACAGGGATAATATAGCCTAGGGGGTTAATTAGATGGGTTAAGATGTTGAGCATAACTGGGGAGAGGACTTGAACCTCTGATTTAAAGGGCTTAGACCTTTCGCAATTTACCATGCTCTGCCACCCCAATAGTCCTTATTTTGGCGGTTGGGTTTTGGCCCTCCCTTTACTTAGTTTATTTGTTTTCATTAATTAGGGGCGGGGCGTGCTTCGAGCATGGGCCCCCCTTTTCCGATCCTTTCGTACTAGGAAAAGTGGCGTTACAGATAGAAACTGACCTGGATTGCTCCGGTCTGAACTCAGATCACGTAGGACTTTAATCGTTGAACAAACGAACCCTTAATAGCGGCTGCACCATTAGGATGTCCTGATCCAACATCGAGGTCGTAAACCCCCTCGTCGATATGGACTCTGGGAGAGGATTGCGCTGTTATCCCTAGGGTAACTTGGTTCGTTGATCGGCTTTATGCCGGATCACTACTGGTCAGATGTTCTGCGGCTTAGAGATGTCTCTCTTAGTTTTAGGGTATTAACCCTTTCCGCTTGGAGGCTTGTCTTTCCTCCGTGGTCGCCCCAACCGAAGGTTAAATCTTAGTTTCCATTAAGTTCTATCTTTTTACTGAGTTGTTTAACATGGTTAAGTTTTGTACCTTAAGCTCCAAAGGGTCTTCTCGTCTTGTATGGCTACACCCGCTTCTGCACGGATAGATCAATTTCACTGACTTGAAGAGGGAGACAGTTAAGCCCTCGTTTGGCCATTCATACAGGTCTTTATTTAAAAGACAAGTGATTGCGCTACCTTTGCACGGTCAAAATACCGCGGCCGTTGAACCCGTAGTCACTGGGCAGGCTGGACCTCCTATACATAAAAAGTTGCAGGAGGCGATGTTTTTGGTAAACAGGCGAGGCTTGTGTTTGCCGAGTTCCTTCCTCTTCTTTTAGTCTTTCCCTTAAGGTGGCACTCCAGTGTGGGGTTAACGATATCGAGTTGTGAGGTTTTCTTGGTTTTTTTGTTATTCACACTGCCCTCTTGATTTGGGTTCGTTAGTTTTCAGTGGGTTGTCCAATCTGATTTGCACTTGTGCCGGGAGAAGGGCGGGCCTTCTTGTTACTCATTTTAGCATAATCTCTTCCATGCGGGCATGGGTTGGCTTAATAGTTTTAGGGAAATAAGATTTTTTATCGGTATAATAAACTATTGTCTGTTTGAGCTTTAACGCTTTCTATCTAGGTGGCTGCTTTTGGGCCCACTAAAACAGTAAGTTTTGTGAATTATGATCTTTATTCTCCTGGAAAGGTTGTGTCCTTTATTAAAAGGGCTGTACCCCTTTTAACTAACTCTCGTGTTTCTCTCTGAGCCGTTTGTGATATTTACTTTGGCTTGAGGGGCGCGAGGCTGAACTTTTATCCACTTCTTAAGCAACCAGCTATCACCAAGTTCGGTAGGTCTGTCACTTCTACCCAGAGTTCTTCCCACTCTTTTGCCACAGAGACGGGTTTGCCCTAATTTATATAGGCTGACTCGGGGTAGCTCACTTGGTTTCGGGGTTCCAAACTAAAGGGCTCTTTGCTTGGGGGTGCTTGCTAAATCATGATGCAAAAGGTACAGGGTTTAATCTTTGTTTTTTTTTGCTTAAATGTGTTGTTTCATTTCTCTTTCAGCTTTCCCTTGCGGTACTTTTTCTATTGTTCCAGGTTTAACCTTTTCTGTCGCCCATACTCAGGTAAAAGAATGATTTAGTTTATTTGTCAAAATAATGTTTTGTATTAATATTCTAGGGTTATTTAAATGTTTGAACTAGCTATTTAGCTCAGGGCGATCTAGTTTGCATAGATGTCTTCTCGGTGTAAGTGAGATGCTTAACTTACTCAGCCACGCCCCGGGTTTATCCAAGTGCACCTTCCGGTACACTTACCATGTTACGACTTGCCTCCCCTTGTCAGCGCTTTGTGATTAGGTAAGTTTATTGCATTTTGACAGGGGAGAGTGACGGGCGGTGTGTACGCGTCTCAGAGCCGGGTTCAAAAGGACACTCTGCTTCCTTTTTACTACTAAATCCTCCTTCAAGCACTATTTCATGTTACGCGTCCGTAGTGTTCTGCAGTAGAAAATGTAGCCCATTTCTTCCCACTTCGTGCGCTACACCTCGACCTGACGTTTTGGGTTGTGCCCATTTTGCTTACTTTGTTTCCTTCACAGGGTAAGCTGGCGACGGCGGTATATAGGCTGGGATGACCAGAAGTGGTGAGGTTTAACGGGGGTTATCGGTTCTAGAACAGGCTCCTCTAGGGGGGTCTGAGGCACCGTCAGGTCCTTTGGGTTTTAAGCTAATGCTCGTAGTACCCTGGCGGACATATAACTGTATTTTGATGTCTGGGTTTATGGCTGAGCATAGTGGGGTATCTAATCCCAGTTTGTTTCTCAGCTTTCGTGGAGTCAGGTGAATATTACTAAAGCTACCTTCGTGTAATTGGGTTTCTAGCGCCTGGAAGCGTATGACGGCCGGAGGGCTATTTGGCTTTATTAGGTTGCAGCCCTTGACCACCCTTTACGCCGCGGTATTATCAACTGGGGCCTCTCGTTTAACCGCGGTGGCTGGCACGAGTTTTACCGGCCCTATTAGCCCTGACTGAGTCGAGCTTTCACTTATGGCTTAATATTTATCACTGCTGAATTCCCTTGGGGGTGTGGCTTGGCTGGGCGTCTTGGGCTATAATGATGTGTGCCTGATGCTCGCTCCTGACCCCCGGGCGGGGGGTCGAGGGCATACTCACGGGGGTGCGGATACTTGCATGTGTAAGTTGGGCTAGAGCTGATAATAAGGTCAGGACCATGCCTTTGTGCATGCGGAGCTTTCTAGGGCCCGTCTTAACATCTTCAGTGTTATGCTTTGCATAAGCTACGCGAGC